GCGAGAGTTCCAGTATAAAAACTAGCACAGATGATAGTGATTTTAGTATAAGTTCTAATAATTTAAATGTAACTCAAAAATACAGGCATTTGTGGATTCAATGCGAAAATTGTTATGGATTAAATTATAAGAAATTTTTAAAATCAAAAATGAATATTTGTGAACAATGTGGATGTCATTTGAAAATGAGTAGTTTTGATAGAATCGAACTTTCGATTGATCCCGGTACTTGGGATCCTATGAACGAAGACATGGTCTCTCTGGATCCCATTGAATTTCATTCGGAGGAGGAACCTTATAAAGATCGTATTGATTCTTATCAAAAAAATACAGGATTAACTGAGGCTGTTCAAACAGGCACAGGTCAACTAAATGGTATTCCCGTAGCAATTGGTGTTATGGATTTTCAGTTTATGGGTGGTAGTATGGGATCTGTAGTGGGCGAAAAAATCACACGTTTGGCCGAGTATGCTACCAATCAATTTTTACCTCTTATTCTAGTGTGTGCTTCCGGAGGAGCACGCATGCAAGAAGGAAGCTTGAGCTTGATGCAAATGGCTAAAATATCTTCCGCTTTATATGATTATCAATTAAATAAAAAGTTATTTTATGTAGCAATCCTTACATCCCCTACCACAGGCGGGGTGACGGCTAGTTTTGGTATGTTGGGAGATATCATTATTGCCGAACCCAATGCTTATATTGCATTTGCAGGTAAAAGAGTAATTGAACAAACATTGAATAAGACAGTACCTGAGGATTCACAAGTGGCTGAATATTTATTCCATAAGGGCTTATTCGATCCAATCGTACCACGTAATCCTTTAAAGGGCGTTCTGAGTGAGTTATTTCGGCTACATGCTTTCTTTCCTTTGAATGAAAATTAGATTAGAGTCTTAATTTAATATTTAATAAGAGTATTAATTTAATAAAACTTAATAAATTTTTTTATGTGTGGTGATCAAGTAGTTATTTAATTTATAGGAATCAAAGTCAAAATCCGAAGAATGGATTTTGACTTTGGTAACATAAGATTGAATTGTAGAAAGAACCATCCGGATCGTTTTTTTATCGATATTCCTGGTTACTAATACTAACTAGGAAATCTCTATTAAACAAAAGAGTGAATTCTTTCGCTTTCTTCCGTGGAATTAGTTAACAAGGTCTTGCATCTTTCTATATCTCCCGAAAAAAAAATCCCCACTAAGAATCCTTTTTGTTGGATCGTATTATAACGAATTCTTTGGGAGTTTTTAGGAAATACTTTAAATTTTTTTTTTAGGAAATACTTTAAAATTTTATTAAATTATGAAATTTATAAGACAAGAAAAGATAATAACTACTAATACGAATAATAAAAGGGTGGATTATCGTATATATATATTTCATGTAGAAACATGTAGAAAGATGAATTAGAAACATGTAGAAAGATGAATAGGTCCATTTATTTATATATTTATTGTATTTTATTAATTAATATATATTTCTTAAAACATATACTTATAGACTCCCTATCCCTATTAAGTATATATATACTCACTTAGGTATACTTAGTATAATATAACAATTATATATGAATTATAAGATATCTTTATAACAATATAAGGATAAGGTTCAAATATAAAACAATAAATATAACAATAAATAACAGGTACAAATATTAAATCGAGGTACCCATTCTATGATAACTCTCAACAGTCTCCCCTCCATTTTTGTGCCTTTAGTGGGCTTAGTATTTCCGGCAATTGCAATGGCTTCTTTATCTCTTTATGTTCAAAAAAACAAGATTTTTTAGATACAACAAGGACAAATCTTATATATATATATTTTTTTTTCAAGACTTACTTGGATCATAACACGGATATCTATTTAGTAAAATATGGTATAATATGCGGCTTCCTTCGGGCATAAGCTCTTATGTATGTGTAAACATGATAAATGAATTATAACTATTTTCAAATAGATCGGGATCGGGGAGAATTTCTGAAATGTAAAGTCAATATATCTATATGTATTAGGAAATCATATGAAAGGGATGTTATTATTTTAGTTTGGATCTAAGAAATTCGATGAATTATCCCTAAAGGTTCACATCATAATAGTGCTGGTTGATGAGAGTTACTTCGGAAACAAAAAAAAGTAAAAAAAAAAAATTATTTTTGTTATTCTCCCAATTCCAATAAAATGCAACTAGGTCTAGTTAGAGTATGAGTTGGCGATCAGAACGTATATGGGTAGAACTTATAGCGGGGTCTCGAAAAACAAGTAATTTCTGTTGGGCCTTTATTCTTTTTTTAGGTTCATTAGGGTTTTTATTGGTTGGAACGTCCAGTTATTTTGGTAGGAATTTTATATCTTTATTTCCTTCTCAGCAAATAATTTTTTTTCCACAAGGTATCGTGATGTCTTTCTATGGGATCGCAGGTCTTTTTATTAGCTCCTATTTGTGGTGCACAATTTCGTGGAATGTAGGTAGTGGTTATGATCGATTCGATATAAAAGAGGGCATAGTGTGTATTTTTCGTTGGGGATTTCCTGGAAAAAATCGTCGCATATTCCTCCGATTCCTTATGAAAGACATTCAGTCCATCAGAATAGAAATTAAAGAGGGTATTTATGCTCGTCGTGTCCTTTATATGGAAATAAAAGGACAAGGAGCCATTCCCTTGACTCGTACTGATGAGAATTTTACTCCACGAGAGATTGAGCAAAAAGCTGCTGAATTGGCCTATTTCTTGCGTGTACCAATTGAAGTATTTTGAAAAAAGGAACTGAAGAATGAATACTTTGCAAGAGATAAAAAACTCAAGAATCATCTTTTTTTCTATAGCATAACTTAACTGAAGTTTCTTCAGAACGCTTACTCGAGTCAAAGCAAACGTATATGAAACAATTCTAAAACTAAATTGTTTATGTCCACAATTTTTTTTATGCGTATGTAAATCCACTTAACTCAATTCAGTAACAAATCTAAATGATAGATTCATCATATATCAAAACAAAACATTTCATCATAAAGTAAAGAATTTTTTTTTCTAAATATTTGATATTTTGATAGAACGGGAGTTCTTTCGTCTCGAAATCCGACTACTATTAATTTGAAGAGGGCTCTTTCTTATTCTATATTCTTTCTAAATTCAAGGACTAACCGCTGTACTGAATCACAAAAAAATCCGGAAATACATCGATGACTTGTAATAGAACTTATGCTTGATAGAAATATTAGTATCATATAGAGTCGACGAATGAGGTGCGTTCATTAAAAATTTTAAAATTCACAGACGAAAAAATGGCAAAAAAGAAAGTATTAATTTCCCTTCTATATCTTGCATCTATAGTATTTTTGCCTTGGTGGATCTCTCTCTCATTTAATAAAAGTCTGGAATCTTGGTTTACTAATTGGTGGAATACTAGGCAATCCGAAATTTTTTTGAATGATATTCAAGAAAAGAGTATTCTAAAAGAATTCATAGACTTAGAGGAACTCTTACGTTTGGACGAAATGATAAAGGAATACCCGGAAACACATTTACAAAAGCCTCGCATCGAAATCTACAAAGAAACGATCCAATTGATCAAGATGCACAACGAGGATCGCATCCATACAATTTTACACTTCTCGACAAATATAATCTGTTTCGGTATTCTAAGTGGTTATTCTATTCTAGGTAATGAAGAACTTGTTATTCTTAACTCTTGGTTTCAAGAATTCCTATACAACTTAAGCGACACAATAAAAGCTTTTTCTATTCTTTTATTAACTGATTTATGTATAGGATTCCATTCGCCCCACGGTTGGGAATTAATGATTGGCTCTGTCTACAAAGATTTTGGATTTGCTCATAATGATCAAATTATATCCGGTCTTGTTTCTACTTTTCCAGTCATTTTAGATACAATTTTTAAATATTGGATCTTTCGTTATTTAAATCGTGTATCTCCTTCACTTGTAGTGATTTATCATTCAATGAATGACTGAAAAGTGATCGAACGATCCAATTATAATATTTGTTACTTTGTCAATTATAATATTTGTTACTTTGTACATAAGCAAAACATTCAAAATTGTACTTACTACCCATCCAAGGGATTCCTCCAATATTCCAGTAAAATTATTTATATTTAATATTTAAGTAAATAGCAAAATTATAGATAGGGAACTATACTAGCGACCTACCTAATTTTATTGTAGAAATTTTCGGGATCAATGATTGGACCATGCAAACTAAAAATACCTTTTCTTGGATAAAGAAAGAGATTACTCGATCCATTTCCGTATCGCTCATGATATATATACTAACCCAGGCACCCCTTTCAAATGCATATCCCATTTTTGCACAGCAGGGTTATGAAAATCCACGAGAAGCAACTGGCCGTATTGTATGTGCCAATTGCCATTTAGCTAATAAACCCGTGGATATCGAGGTTCCACAAGCGGTACTTCCTGATACTGTATTTGAAGCAGTTGTTCGAATTCCTTATGATCTGCAACTGAAACAAGTTCTTGCTAATGGTAAAAAAGGAGCTTTGAATGTCGGGGCTGTTCTTATTTTACCCGAGGGGTTTGAATTAGCCCCTCCCGATCGTATTTCGCCCGAGATTAAAGAAAAGATAGGAAATCTGTCTTTTCAGAGCTATCGCCCCACTAAAAAAAATATTCTTGTGATAGGTCCGGTTCCTGGTCAGAAATATAGTGAAATCACCTTTCCTATTCTTTCCCCGGACCCCGCTACTAAGAAAGATGTGCACTTCTTAAAATATCCCATATATGTAGGCGGGAACAGGGGAAGGGGTCAGATTTATCCCGACGGGAGCAAGAGTAACAATAATGTTTATAATGCTACAGCAGCAGGTATAGTAAGCAAAATAATACGAAAAGAAAAAGGGGGGTACGAAATAACCATAGCGGATGCATCGGATGGACGTCAAGTGGTTGATATTATCCCTCCAGGACCGGAACTTCTTGTTTCAGAGGGCGAATCCATCAAACTTGATCAACC